AGCAGGAAGGGGGGGGATCAAAAAAACTAGTAAAGAAAAATTATACAAAGTTATATATAAGTCGCTACCCCCCCTTGGTATTTCTTTAAATTTAATTGAATTTTGTTTAATTAGACGGAAGTTCTTTAAAAAGTTCTGCTTTCTTTAAAAGATTCTGAACAGTTCCTGTAGGTTGAGCACCCCTTTCAAGGAAGTATAGAATAGCAGGAACATTTAAATAAGTTTGATTCTTCATTGGATCATAAAACCCCACTTTTCTAAGATCTTTTCCTTCTCTTCGGGATCGAACATCAATTGCAACGATTCGATAGACGGCTCATTGGGATAGATGTAGATGAACAATACCCCCCCTAGAACCGTATAGGAAGTTTTCTCCTCGTACGGCTCGAGAAAAAATGATTTGATTCGAATGAACCTATAAAATCAATTAGACTTTAATTTCATTCGTTTTTTGTCCTTCCTGAAAATTTCAAAGAAACCATTCGTACTCATAACTCAAGTTGAATAACTCTCAAATAGCTCAAAAGGAAATTCTTCTCTTTAGTCAATTTCATTTATTGAGTTGTCTTTACCCGCTTTTTTTGTTTCGTTTAAAATTATATTTGGATGATCCAGTTATTGAGACTATCGAGACAATTAAAACGGGTTTACTTGTTCTTGGATCCTTTAATCTTTATTTTAAATCATTGGGTTTAGACATTACTTCGGTGCTTCTTAATACTTTCAAAATGGCAGCAACATACCCTTTCATTTGAATTGGAAATATTTGAAATTTTATTTCTTTCTATTAAAGAATCCGATGGACAGTTGATTCCCGCGTAATACACTTTGAATCGAAAAAGTTTGATCAATTACAACAAGTTTCCAATTTAAAAACAAAACTTGTTGAAATTGGATTGGATCCTTTTGATTTCTATATTATTATTATATATAGAAGATACGTTTACGAAGTTGTTCCAATTGATTGATTGGCATTAACCCTAGATCCTTGCCCCCCAGAAATTAATTAATCCTTTCGACTTTTCGACTCGAGCTCCATCGTAGACTATTTACAACCCAACAAAAAAACAAAGGATTCGGGTGTAACAGAACAAACGATGTCGAGACAAGAGCATCTTCATTCCTCGATAAATCAAAATAAGATGATGGATCTAAAAATCCACAAGGGATCGCGTCCTTCAAGTCGCACGTTGCTTTCTACCACATCGTTTCAAACGAAGTTTTACCATCACATTCCTCTAATTTGGAACCAGTATGGAATTGATTCAATTATGGAATCATGAATAGTCATTGGTTCAGTTGTACATAAACATCGTAATCTAGACTTTTTATTTTCTTATTTTAAAATAAAAATATGATGTGATATCTGTATGTGGAACGATTTTTATGAAAAAGTCTTAGCAAGACAAGATCTTTAACATCCATAAATATATTTTAACATACAAAAAAAGTATCTATATAATACAAAATAATAGAAAGTAGAAAGAAGATATAATTATAACTATATATAATATATAAACGAATAACTTATTGACTCTGCATCTTCAAGTGACTAAATAGGATAGATTAGCCTATTTCCTACTTTTTCAATACCAAAGATTCAACTGACAAGAAATCATTAAAATCATTAATATTAATAAAGTATTTATAAAAAAAATATTTATAATTGAAAAAGTTTCCTATTTAGAAATACTATCTTCTTTGAAGGAAATTCGCCAATAAGAAGCATGTTTAATCCGATAAGTCTTTCCTTGACTCATCACTGATTTAAAATAGATAAATAGATCAAAGATAAAGAAGAAATAATCCAATTTTTTTTTTCGCAAGTGGATCAAAAAATTATATAAGTAAAGATTTGAATCTTTATTCTTTTCATCTGATTACGAAAAGAAAAATATAAAAATTATTTGCATTGAAATAGAACGATACATACCATATAAGCTAAATATTTCCTCATTTTATATGTTTATATGTATTTTGTTTAACATAGGGATAGGGTTGAGTAATATTTCAATAATCAAATCTTGTCATAAAGTGAATAAAAGGAATAGGATAAATCATCCCTGCCTCAATCGTTCCATAGATTTCCAATTTTTCATTAGAGTCAACCGCGAAATACCTAAAAAAATTAAATAGAAAAAAATACATTGGCTCGATAACATAAAAAAATATGTTATAAAACATATGTTATGGAACTTGATCATTTGTTAATGAGATTCGAACAGATATTTAAATTAATACTGATTTACTCCTGACCACTCCATTATCTATAGCAATAATAGGAATACTATAGCAATAGCATAAAAATCCTCTGGGACGGAAGGATTCGAACCTCCGAATAGCGGGACCAAAACCCGTTGCCTTACCACTTGGCCACGCCCCATTTCAATTTATAATCTAAACTAAGAAACAATAAAATTGGTATTGGTTGTTTGTCAACTCCAGTCCAAATATCTATATATCTATAGAATAAACGGGTAGTAGGATGTTGATACATATA